ATATTTAGTAATTCCTGAACTACTTCTTCGGTATCGGGGATCGTCGAAATAAGCAAGAATACTATTTCTACGTAAAATCCCATTTATGGGTATTTCAATCGAGATACCAGAACGGGGCATTAGTTCTTTCTCCCGTTCTTGATCATATTGGAATGGGATGATGAATCTATTTCTTCGCCTTTTCGCCAATAAATCAGAATTCTCGTGGAGAATGGCAGGATATAGGAAATTCCAATGACCATTAGATATGATTCGATCAGGTCCTGAATAATCAAGAATCCCCTGCCCTTTTTTACTGGAAGGATCCGAACTAAACAATTTGTGTCTCACTCGATCATTAGTCACTGAGAGGTCAGAAATATATCTCCGTTCGACAGAAAGAGAATGAACATTCATTTGATCTTGATCCTTGTGGAGCGAAAAAGTGACTATACTGGATCTGCACGGACCTCCTGATAATATCCATAAATGACTTGTTTTTGGTAAGAGATGAACATTACCATATCTATATTCAGGCGCATGGTACACATCGGTACTCCAGTGCATTTCTCCCTCTGAGTCAGAATAAATATGTTTTCGAACCCTCTCTTTAAAATTGAAAGTGGATGTTCCAGCGCGAATCTCAGCAATCACTTGTTCTGATTCTACATATTGATCGTTTTGAACTAAAAGAAAACTTTTTGGTGGAATATTCACATTATGTAGAATATCCTGACTCCCAATAGTTACATACAGGTCTATATAACATAGAAAAGCAGGATGTCCATGACGTGTACGTGTGGGATGAACCAAATCCTCATTGAATTTGATTTTTCCATTAGAAGGAGCTCGTACATGTTCTGCAGTACCACCTGTAAATACTCCACCGGTATGAAAAGTTCTTAATGTTAGTTGAGTCCCTGGTTCCCCAATTGATTGACCTGCAATAATACCTACTGCTTCTCCCAATTCGACCAGGTCGCCATGAGTGGGACTCCGACCATAACATAATCTACAGATCCAAGATGTACTCCTGCAAATAAAGGGGGTTCGAATATATATTGATTGTGCTCGAAAGGTTATGAATCGATTGACAAGTCCAATACCAATATCTTGATTTCGAGTGGCAATGCATCGTAGACCCATATATATATCGTCTGCTAATACACGACCAATTAGTGTTTGGATCAAAATTTTTTCCGTCGTCCCATTTCGAGGACTCACGGAAATACCTCGGATAGTGCCACAATCTGTTCTACGCACAACAATGTGTTGAACTACTTCAACAAGTCTACGCGTGAGGTATCCAGCATCTGATGTTCGTACAGCAGTATCCACAACTCCTTTGCGGGCTCCGTAGCAGGAAATTATATATTCCGTTAAAGAAAGTCCTTCGCGTAAATTGCTTTGAATGGGTAAATCAATCATTTGTCCTTGGGGGTCCGACATTAATCCTCTCATACCTACTAATTGGTGTACCTGAGATGCATTTCCTCTAGCTCCCGAAAAGGACATTATATGGACTGGATTAGAAGGATCAGTCATCCTAAAATTAGGATGCATTTCTTGTCTCAAATATTCACTTGTAGCATACCATATCTCAATGGATTGACGCAATTTTTCTACCGCGTGTACATTCCCATAATGATGGTGCTTTTCTAAAATCAAACTTTGTTGTTCAGCATCTTGGACTAGCCATCCCTTAGAAGGTATTGTTAAAAGATCATCAATTCCTAATGAAATGGATGTAGCAGTGGCTTGCTGGAAACCCAGAGTCTTTACTTGATCCAGGATGTGCGATGTATATGCCATTCCGAAGTGATCTATTAATCTGCTAATAAGTCGTTTCATGGCAGTTGCATCTATCACTTTATTGTGAAAAACCAGATCGGCCCGTTCTGCCATAAGTACCTCCATATTCCGCTGAGTAGGATTCGACAATGGGTTTGAGTCAGTGATTTGAAGACTTCCTTTCCTCGATCTTGATTCACGTAGAAATTCAGGAATTATGATACCGGTTGAGCCGTAGAGAACCGAATTCCCACGGTATCACATAATTACTTAGCTTAGGTATCGTATGAGTAGGCCCGACAAAACCCTTGTATGGCTTCTTCTATTTCTCGATAAAAAGAAATATGACCAACAGTTGTTCGAATGTATATACAAAGGATTTCTTTTTTTACACTTCTTACTATTAGATAGTGCCCATAAATCTCATGATAGGTACCCAAAGATTCATATTGAACTTCGATGGGAACTTCTCTTGAGGCAATGACACGTTGATCGAGTCGCCACCGGAGCCACAAAGGACTATCTAAATTGATTCGTTTCTGCCGATAAGCTCCAAGTGCATCATAGGAACTACAAAAATAGGGTTCTTTCTCTTTCGTATACTTATTATCGTCAACCGTTTCATTTTGATAGTTTCTTCGATTACATGGATTATACCTATTTGAACAAATACCTCGACGATTCCCGATCGTTAATATATAGAGTCCAATAAGCATATCTTGAGTTGGTA